AATAGGCGTAGGACCTTCCATGGCATCAGGTAACCATACGTGAAGAGGGAATTGTGCGGATTTAGCAACTGCACCAACAAATAATAGGGAAGCACACAAAGTAAGAAATAAAGAGCTGACCCCATTATTATCAATCAAATTATTGGCTATTTCGAACAAATCCCGAAATTCAAAACTACCCATTAGCCAATAAAGACCTAATATTCCTAAAAATAAACCAAAATCCCCTACACGATTAGTTATAAAGGCTTTTTGACAAGCACTTGCTGCAATTGGTCGTGTGAACCAAAAACCTATTAATAGATACGAACACATTCCAACCAATTCCCAAAAAATATAAATTTGTATCAAATTTGAACTAGTAGCTAATCCCAACATGGAAGCATTAGAAAAACTCATATAAGCAAAAAATCTCAAATAACCTTGATCATGAGACATATAATTGTCACTATAAATAAGAACCATAATTCCAACAGTTGTAATTAATATTAACATAATGGAAGTAAGTGGATCTACCAAGTTGCCGAAATCTAAGGAAAAATCATTATTGATGGTCCAAGACCATACATATTGGTAGATAGGACTGCCACTTATTTGCTGAATAGACAGATCGGATGAAAAAATCATAATGATACTTAGTAATAAAACGCTAGTAAAAGCCCATATACGACGAATATTTTTTGTTCCCGTCGGAACAAAGAGAAGCCCCACCCCTATTGCTATAGGAACTGGAAGGGGGACGAAGGGTATGATCCATGCATATTGATATGTATGTTCCATAATAAAATAAAACTTTTTTTTTGCTTAATTGTTTCCAATTCACCAGCTCTTATATATTTTGAAAGGAGCAAAAAGAACTATAATCAAGACTATGAAAGGACTTAATTTTTCAATTTCTTAAAAAAAAAGAAGTTACAATTGGTCAAACAAGAAGATTAAGTCAATGTTGAAAAGTTACTACTTTACTTAAGTTAATTATAAACTAAGATATTTATGAAGATACATAATATTATATTTTCAACATTACAAAAATTTAGATCCATAGAACAAGAAAAAAGTATACCAAAGCATTGGTTGTGAACTGGCTCGTTGTGGATGATAAATTCTCTAATATCAATATCCGTCGATTTGTTTCCCGTCACTTCAGTTCGCGCAAAACTGGAAATATTAACCCCCCTTTATTTTTTTTTTTTCAAATTAAATATTGTTTAATAAATTAACTATATAATGGATACTAGTCTCATTACTATTTTTATAATTTTAATTAGATATACTTTCTTGATCAATTTCAATTAATAGAAAGAGTTTTAAAGTTTAGTTTTCTTAAATTAGGTAAGGTTCTGAAACTTTTCGATTTTTTTTTTCTTAGCAACGGCAAGCAATTAGATTTATATAGCCTTGGATCCCGTGGATATATATCCGAATGAAGATATCAGATATAATTTAATATATACTTGTTGGTATATAAGAAAAAAAGGATATAGATATATATATTGAATTGAACAATAAATGTCTTCCACATTTAACTATAACAATGAGTAACCTCTTCATTTTTTAATGGCGGTTCCGAAGAAACGTACTTCTATGTCCAAAAAGCGTATTCGTAAAAATTTTTGGAAAAATAAAGCGTATTGGGCGGCGATAAAAGCTTTTTCCTTAGCAAAATCTCTTTCTACCGGGAATTCAAAAAGTTTTTTTGTGCGACAAACAAGCAATAAAGTCTTGGAATAATATGAATTGATATGAACCAATCAATTAAATAATATAATTTATAAGATGAATCAGTACCATTAATGAATATTTGGAACTTATCACTTATAAAAATGAGATGGAATTGTCCATTGCCGTTTGTGGGATAAGAATTTGTCTGTCTACTAGAAAGGGACTAAAAAACGGGGCACAAAACAAAGTTTAATCCTTCTTTATTTGTGTGTTTTATTTGTGAGATGGGGATTATTATTTTCCCCATCGATTCGCTTTTCATAATAAGCTTTTTTTTTTTTATTTCGAATTCATAAAATCAGATAAATGATAAAATGAATAAATCATCAAAAAATAAGAATGGGGTATAAAAAAATTTTAAGTTCTAGGCATGTGTTTAGAACGGAATTGTCTAGTTACAACTCGTCAATTCAATTCCAGAAGAGCTTAACCCTTACGAAAGGACATTGCATTGTTAAAACAAACACCGCCCCCCCACTACAATTAAGGTAAGGATTACTGAACGTTCAAATAGGAATTTGAGTGATATTTATTAATGTTCCTCAAGATATTGCATTGAATCTCCTCCCTCAATATCGACGATTGAAGGTGGATGGGCTATTATGATTTCGAGCAAGCCGCTATGGTGAAATCGGTAGACACGCTGCTCTTAGGAAGCAGTGCTAGAGCATCTCGGTTCGAGTCCGAGTGGCGGCATCTAAAAAAAAAACAAGTAAAAGAAATACTAGAATAACTCTTATAATGTATAGAATAAAATTCCGGGTTTATATTCCATTGTTGGAGGATATCCTTTTTTTTAGGATTTTTTATGATACTTTTTACTTTAGAACATATATTAACTCACATTTCTTTGTCGATTGTTTCAATTCTAATTACCATTTATTTGATGAACTTATTAGTCTACGAAATCATAGGGCTGTATGATTCGTCGGAAAAAGGAATGGTAGCTACTTTTTTATGTATAACAGGATTATTAGTTATTCGTTGGATTTATTCAGGACATTTACCCTTAAGTAATTTATATGAATCATTAATGTTCCTTTCATGGAGTTTCTCCATTATTCATATGGTTCCCTATTTTAGAAACCACAAAAATAATTTAAATGTCATAACTGCGCCAAGTGCTATTTTTACCCAAGGATTTGCTACTTCGGGTCTTTTAAGTAAAATGCATCAATCCACAATATTAGTACCTGCTCTACAATCACAGTGGTTAATGATGCACGTAAGTATGATGGTATTAAGCTATGCAGCTCTTCTGTGTGGATCGTTATTATCAGTGGCTCTTCTAGTTATTACATTTCGAAAAAATATAGAAATCTTTGGTAAATATAAAAACAATCTTTTAACTACGGGGCCTTTTTACTTTGGCGAACTGCAATACGTGAATGAAATAAGCAATGTTTTACGAAACAATTATTTTATCTCATTTAGAAACTATCACAGGTACCAATTAATTCAACAATTGGATTGTTGGAGTTCTCGTGTCATTAGTCTCGGGTTTATATTTTTAACCATAGGTATTCTTTCGGGAGCAGTATGGGCTAATGAGGCATGGGGATCCTATTGGAATTGGGACCCAAAGGAAACTTGGGCATTTATTACTTGGACCATATTCGCAATTTATTTACATACTAGAACAACTGAAAATTTGCAAGGCTCCTATTCTGCAATTGTGGCCTCTATGGGATTTTTTATAATTTGGATATGCTATTTTGGAGTAAATCTATTAGGAATAGGGCTACATAGTTATGGTTCATTCGCATTAACATCTAATTGAATAAAAGACCTTACGAATACATTAAATTAAATATTACATTTTTACATAGTAATAGCATATCTAACAAAAGTTTGTATGAGTTTTTGAGAACCATTTGAACCACTACTTGATTCAAATGGTTCTCAAAAACTACAAAAGTATCGAATTACAATTCATTAATCATTTTTTTTTTTCAATTTTAAGAAGTAAAGAAGGAAAAAGAATACTTATTAAGTTTAGGTTTCATTGTACAACGAACTAAAAAAAATTATATATTTTTATCTTTTTATATGTCTTAGTGATGAAAACTATCTATAAAAGTAATTAGATATAATAGCCTCTACCTTGTCAATTGATAGTGATAGAACGAAATCCGGATAAATGCCAAGACCTATTACGGGTATAAAGATACAGATTGAAACAAACAGTTCTCGTGGTCCAGAATCCAAAAAATTAAAATTTGGATCATAAAATTGCTTGTATCCATAGAACATCTGACGTAACATAGATAATGAATAAATAGGAGTTAATATCATTCCAATTGCCGTTACAAAAGTAATTAGTATTTTTGGCATTAAAAGAAATTTTTGGCTCGTAATGAGTCCAAAAAAAACTACCAATTCTGCAACAAAGCCACTCATTCCAGGCAATGCAAGAGAAGCCATCGAGAAGCTGCTGAACATTGTAAATATTTTTGGAATTGGGATAGCTATTCCTCCCATTTCTTCGAGATAAACAAGACATATTCTATCGTAACTCGTTCCTGCCAAGAAAAAAAGTGCAGCACCAATAAATCCATGAGAGATCATTTGTAAAATGGCTCCGTTGAGTCCTGTATCAGTTATGGAACCAATTCCTATAATTATGAAACCCATATGAGATACGGAGGAATAGGCAATTCTCTTTTTTAAATTGCGCTGACCGGGAGATGTTGAAGCTGCATAGATTATTTGAATTGCGCCTACTATCATCAACCAGGGAGAAAATATAGAATGAGCATGGGGTAATAATTCCATATTGATCCGAACCAATCCATATGCTCCCATTTTTAATAAGATTCCGGCTAAAAGCATACATGTACTGTAATGTGCTTCTCCATGGGTATCTGGTAACCATGTATGCAGGGGTATAATCGGTAATTTTACAGCATAAGCAATAAGAAATCCAAAATATAATATTATTTCTAATGCCGCAGGATACGATTGATTGGCTGATGTTTCAAAATTTAATATTGGCTCGTTGGAACCATATAAACCCATACCTAGAACTCCCATTAAGAGAAAAATAGAACCCCCCGCGGTGTACAAAATAAACTTTGTAGCAGAGTACAAACGTTTCTTCCCTCCCCACATGGATAGAAGTAGGTAGACAGGAATTAATTCTAACTCCCACATGATAAAAAAAAGTAAAATATCCCGAGAAGAAAATGATCCTATTTGACCGCTGTACATTGCTAACATGAGGAAATAGAACAATTTTGAATCTCGAGTAACTGGCCAAGCCGCTAAAGTGGCTAAAGTAGTGATGAATCCCGTGAGTAAAATGGGTCCTATGGAAAGCCCATCGATTCCTAGTCTCCAGTGAAAATAAAAAGAATTTATCCATTTATAATCCTGTTCTAATTGAATTAATGGATCGTCCAATTGGAAATGATAACAGAATGCGTAGGTCGTTAGAAGCAGTTCTAATATACATATACAAATGGTATACCACCTAATAACCTTATTTCCTCTATGAGGTAAAAAGAAAATGAAAGTACCCGCGAATATCGGCAAAACAACAATTATTGTTAACCAAGGAAAATTATTCGTGGTAAAGGCAAGATACACTTTGACCAGAAAAACCCGCGCTCAAAAATTATATATTTTTTTTTGAGCGCGGGTTTTTGTCGGTAAAGATAAAAAAATGGATTCAAGTGGAATTTTCTGGAACGTATCAATAAGCTAGACCCATGCTACGAGTTGTCTCATGCCATAAATAAACCCGGACACTCAAGAAATCCGTTGGACAAGCTGATTCACACCTTTTACAACCTACACAGTCTTCTGTTCTTGGAGCAGAAGCTATTTGTTTAGCTTTACACCCGTCCCAAGGTATCATTTCTAATACATCAGTGGGGCAGGCTCGTACACATTGAGTACACCCTATACATGTATCATAAATCTTTACTGAATGTGACATTGGATCTCTAAATTTTTTAAATTCATAAATTTTCGATCTAGTAAAGTAGTAAATTAATTATATATTGTAGACACCAGACGAATCAATGATTTAGATTTACCAGAATCAACCTACTTTTGGATCCGCTCATGAAAGAGGGCCAAGATACTTTGATTTATTACGTTTTAGCAAACAGCGTCATATGCTTATGTCGCACATACAAATTTTTATTTGTGGATTTTATTTAGATGATTTACTATTAGTACTATTTATTCAACAAATTAGATTGATTGATGCGGGTTGATTTTCTGTTACGATAAATTGATGAAACAATAGCTAATCCAATAGCTGCTTCAGCGGCTGCAATTGCTATAACAAAAATCGAGAAAACGTCTCCTTTTAATTGGCGACTATCAAAAAAATCAGAAAATGTTACGAAATTCATATTAACTGCATTCAGTATAAGCTCAAGACACATAAGCGCTCGAACCATATTTCGACTTGTAATCAATCCATAGATACCGATTGATAATAAATAGGCACTCAAAACAAGTACATGTTCGAGCATCATTGACCAACTCCTCACCAATCTCGATTCATTTCAATATGAACAACAATTCAACTGATTCGATTGACCAAAAAAATATAATATTATATTAAGATTAAAAATATAAAAAGTACGTAATAAAGGAAGGTATTGGTAATACATAATAGACTGAACTAAGAGCATTTTTCTTTTATACATGAACAATAAATTAAATAGAATTTATGGTATAAGACATAGCAAGACAAGTACTTATTATTTTCTTATTATTTCTAAGTATTTAGTACTGACGAGCCATAGCAATTGCACCTATCAAGGCAACTAAAAGAATTATCGAAATAAGTTCAAATGGAAGAAAAAAATCTGTTGATAAATGAATCCCAATTTGTTGACCATTATTTATCAAGTCCTGTTCTATAATCTGGTTTGATCTTGTAGTCCAAATAATCCCGTACCATGATGTATCTGGGATAGTAGTAATTAGTGAAAAAAAAATACTTCCACAAACCAGTGAAGTGGCTCCATCTCCAACGGCCCAAAGATGGAAATTGTTGTAATATTCTGAACCATTCATGAACATCACAGCAAATACAATTAATACATTTATTGCTCCCACATAAATAAGGAGCTGTGCGGCAGCTACAAAATGGGAGTTCGATGGAATATGGAATAAGGATGTACAAACAAGAACCAATCCCAATGAAAAGGCAGAAAAAATTGGATTGGTAAGTAATACCACTCCTAGACCTCCCGCTATAAGACCCAATCCCAAAAATACTAAAAGAAAGTCGTGTATTGGTCCAGGTAAATCCATTCTATGTAAAAAAGCGATAAATTAAGTCGAAATGCTTCATAAACCTATTTATTGACCAAACCGGGAAAAAAAGAAGTTACCCTTTTTTTTGATACGTTCCTAGTTGAATTAAATCTAATGGGGTTCCGGTTGATCTAGATATACTTAATTAATTGAATACCGTTTCTCTATCCGAAAGGTTCATTTAATATTTTCTGTTTTTTAATATATTTATTCAAAATATAATTATATTATTTTATATAAATATATTATTTCGAAACCAGCAAAGATATATATATGAAGAGGTTTTAAATCTAAAGCAAACAAACCATTATTCTCATCACTCCATAGTTAGGATTTTTAGTTATTGACCAAGCAAAATGAAAGAAGCTTCACTACTTTAGATCAAAACTTAATCTTAGTAATTGGTAATTGTTCTTGAATCAAGTGGGTTACCCGTGGCTTTTTTTATTTGAGTCGAATTCATAATTGTTCGAATTGTGTAATCTCCAATTACTGATATTGGTAACCGACCCAAAGCAATTTGATTATAATTCAACTCGTGGCGATCATAAGTAGAAAGTTCATACTCTTCAGTCATTGATAAACAATTTGTTGGACAATACTCAACGCAGTTACCGCAAAATATACAGATTCCAAAATCAATACTGTAATTAAGCAATCGTTTCTTTCGAATATTGGTTTCCAATTTCCAATCAACAACGGGTAGATCTATAGGGCATACCCGAACACATACTTCACAAGCAATGCATTTATCAAATTCAAAGTGGATTCGGCCGCGTAAACGTTCTGATGTGATCAATTTTTCATAAGGATATTGAATAGTTACAGGTAAACGATTCGCATGGGATAAGGTAATCATAAAACTTTGACCGATATACCTTGCAGCCCGTACCGTTTGTTGGCCATAATTCATGAACCCAGTTACCATGGGGAACATATCTTGAATATCTATAAATAATTTGATGTTTCTTTCTCTTGTTTGAGAGAAGTTATGAATCTAGAATATCCTGTGCCTTTACAATGAAAAGAGTTGGGAAGAAGTTGTCAATAATAGATTACCTAAAGAAATAGGTAAAAGAAATTTCCATCCAAAATTTAATAGTTGATCCATTCTCATCCTAGGTAAAGTCCATCTTGTTGTGATAAGAATGAACAGGAACAAATAAGCTTTAGCTAATGTAATAAAGATACCAATTGTCGTTTCAAAGACTCCGCCCACTTCATTTATTCCAAAAAGCCCAGGAATTAATATGTACGGAATAGATAGATTCCAACCACCCAAATAAAGAACTGTTACAAATAATGAAGAAACTAGTAGATTTAGATAGGAAGCAACGTAAAATAAACCAAATTTTATACCGGAATATTCGGTTTGATAACCTGCTACTAATTCTTCCTCGGCTTCTGGTAAATCAAAAGGCAATCTTTCGCATTCCGCTAAGGAAGAAATTAAAAAAAACGTAAACCCTATAGGTTGACGCCACAGATTCCACCCCCAAAAACCATATTTTGACTGCGCCTCAACTATATCAACTGTACTTGAACTGTTAGATAATTATAGTCGGTGATAACATCACTATTCCCATCGCTATTGCAAAACCGTACATGAGATTTTCACCTCATACGGCTCCTCCATGGCCACAAATAAATCTAACGACCGGTTCAATATTATCTCGATATACTTGTAGGGTAGATAGAGTAAACATCGGAGAGTCACAAATTATACCAATGCAATTCCGTCTGCCATAATAACCAAAAAATGCTTCTGAATTGATCTCATTCCTTATAATAATAATATAAATTAAAGGATTACTTCGTTCCTGATAGTAATTTGTTTAATAAGTGGGTAAGAGCATACTCTGGATCGGGATCATGGGGAAGTACTGCTTGGTTATTTCTACCAACTTAAGGCCCCATCAGGATTCCTTTTATTTTTATGCAGAAATACATATTTATATAATCTACATTATCTCCATTACTAATCCTTTGTGTACCTTGGTATTCCTAACCGTCCACTCATTTTTGTTCGATCCCCGGTATGGTAATCCATACAATAGTAAAAACCCCATACAGTTGATCTTTTGTACCCGCTTCAAATTATGATGACCAATCGACCAATCTTGGGGTAAAGCGTTTCTACTGTTTATGTTTACGTTCTCGCTTAACTCTTGTACCTAGGGAATGAGACTCATTCTTTTTACTGCCAATTTCTAAGCTGTTTTGTTTCACTCATATAACTATCTGGTTTAGTTCATCGCCCCGAATGATGAAAAAAATAGGTAAAAAAAAGTTCATGTCCTAACGAATCGCACGTAGAGATATTGATAACACACATAGAGTTAATGGTATTTCATAACTAATCGATTGAGCGGCGGCTCGTAGACCACCCAAAAAGGAATATTTATTATTCGATCCATATCCTGACATAAGAAGTCCAATAGGAGCAATACTGGAAATGGCAATCCATAAAAAAACCCCTATACTGAGATCGGCTAAAACAAGGTGATAACCAAAAGGAATTACTGAATAACTTAGTAAAATAGATATGACCGCTATAGACGGTCCAATACTGAATAAACTAATATCTCCTCTAGATGGGAGAAGGTCCTCCTTGAAAAGTAGTTTAGTACCGTCTGCTAGAGCTTGAAGAATTCCCAAAGGACCTGCGTATTCAGGCCCAACACGTTGTTGTACCCCCGCAGATATTTGTCTTTCTAACCACACAATTACCAGTACCTCTATTATGATTCCCGATACGGGAGTAAAAATAGGAACAAGTAACCATATGAGCCCATAAACCTCTTTTAAGGATTCTGATCTGGAAAAAGAATTGATAGCTTGTACTTTTGTCGTATCAATTATCATTTCAACGATCAACTTCTCCCATAATAATATCTATACTACCTAGTATTGTCATAATATCAGCCAATTTCATTCTTTTAACTAGCTGAGGGAGAATTTGCAAATTGATAAAACCTGGTGGACGAATTTTCCATCTCCAGGGAAAAACGCTCTGATCTCCTATCAGAAAAATCCCCAATTCTCCCTTTGGCGCCTCCACTCTCACATAAAGTTCTTGTTTAGACAATTCAAAAGTAGGTGAAGGCTTTTTACTAATAAATCGATAATAAAAATCATTCCATTCGGAATTCTTTGTTCTATCAAAGCGTCGTACCTCTAAATTTTCATAGGGTCCCCCTGGAATTCCTTCCAGAGCTTGTTGAATAATTTTTATGGATTCCGTCATTTCACTGATTCGGACTAAATAACGAGCTAATGAATCTCCTTCTTTTTGCCATTGTACTTCCCAATCAAACTCGTCATAACATTCATAATGATCAACTTTACGAAGATCCCATTGAATTCCGGAAGCTCGTAGCATTGGTCCTGATAAACCCCAATTTATTGCTTCTTCTCCGCCAATAATTCCCACCCCCTCAACTCGTTCCAAAAAAATTGGATTGCGCGTAATAAGCTTTTGATATTCAGTAACCCCCGTTAAAAAATAATCACAGAAATCCAAACATTTATCTATCCAGCCATGAGGTAGATCAGCAGCTACTCCTCCGATACGGAAATAATTATGCATCATTCGCATACCTGTGGCAGCTTCGAATAGATCATATATCAATTCTCTTTCTCGGAAAATATAGAAGAAGGGAGTCTGCGCACCGATATCTGCCATAAAAGGGCCAAGCCATAACAAATGAGAAGCTATACGACTCAGTTCTAGCATAATTACTCGAATATAGCTCGCTCTTTTAGGTACTTGAATATTTCCCAACTGTTCTGGTCCATTTACCGTTATTGCCTCTGTAAACATAGTAGCTAAATAATCCCACCGTGTTACATAAGGAAGATATTGTATAATTGTTCTATTTTCTGCAATTTTTTCCATTCCTCTGTGTAAATAACCCAATATGGGCTCACAGTCAATAACATCTTCCCCATCTAGAGTAACGATGAGTCGAAGAACACCATGCATTGATGGGTGGTGAGGACCCATATTGACTATCATGAGGTCTTTTCTTGTAGTTGGTACAGTCATATATTTTTTTCCCGATTAATTATTCTATTAATTGCTGAAAACGAAATGAAGTTCATCAAAATTAAAAATATAATAACTAATCTAATATAGTATAATATAAATCTTCAAATTAACTTAACAGGTTTTTGGCTCCCGAATATCCAATTGACTAATTAATTCTTTATAACGTACTCTGTTTTTCTTTGACAAATAAGCCAATAGCCGTTGGCGTTTTCCCAGAATTTTCCGTAGACCTCGCTGAGATAAATAGTCTTTTCTGTGCAATTCCAAATGGGAAGTAAGTCTACGTATCTTATTGGTGAAACTGAATACTTGAAATTCAACCGACCCCTTATTTTCTTCTTGCGAAATAACTGAAATGAATAAATTTTTTACCATAAAAATTTTTCCCTTTTTTTTTTATTTTACAGATATGGATTTTACTGATCAGTAATAATAATACTAGTAATTTTAATTTGGTATACACAATAATCTGGATTTATTCATATACGTCTTTTTTTATCAAATCTAATTATCAATTTTATTCGGATTATGAATACAATGGATATAAAAGGGTAGTACATTTCTCCACCCACAAAAGAGAATACTTTGGACCTAAGATTAAGAAGATTATGATGATTCATTCCTAGATATAATTGCTAAGCCTAAGCTAAGATAAAGTCATCGAATCAGTATCATGTACCAGAATGTAATATAACACAAGGCGTGCGTATATTTGTTTGCCTTCATATACCATACCAGATATGCCACTTGATCCATAGGAAATTTATTATCAACTAATTCTTAATCGTGGATACATATGTATCCTTGACATACTGAAACGGCTACCATTATTGCTATCAAACCAATAGCGATTCATACAAGCTAAATCTTCTAATCGATAATTGGGCCAAAAAAATAATTTTAATTTAAAAAATTTATTTGTATCTACATCAAGATGCTTATCCTCATACAAAAATTTACCAAAGTTCTTTGCATTATTCCCATTGCAAAAAACTTTGGTTCTTTCCCCAACATTGAAATTTCTCGAATTTAAACAAATTTGAATTCTAAGCTCTCTACGACGTCTGGGAGATAAAATATTTTCAGGAACAATAAAATCATTATGATTTTCGTCTCTATTCCCAAACAACTTTTCATGTTGTGCAATGGATTCACTAATACCATTATTATTAATATTTTTTTTTGCTTGATATCTTCGATTAGTTTGGTGCTTATTCTTATGCACCCGCGAAATAGCTATGGTTTGGTACATGAAAAATTGTCCATCCCATTTTATGGATAGCCGAACCGGTTCAATAATAAATATTCCCTTTTTTATCAATTTTGTAAGAGTTGTAGTCTTCGGAATCAACATTACATCGATACTCATTTCGTCTCTTTGAATAGAGGATATAGTAACTTCCTTTGGATTTATCAATCTAAGCAGTAGACAATATACCTTGATATTTTGGATTATTTTTTGGTTAAAATAATGTTCCCATCTCAGTTGAAAAATAAAATATCCTTTCAGGAATAAATCTAGCTCCGCTGCTATAATGTCCGATACCCCAAAATCTTCTTTCATTTTTTTTTTTTTTCTTGATGAATATGGATCCAATACAATATTATTTTGGTTTTGCGCAGTTGATCCAAGATTCCCTCGGACTGACTGTTGTTTTTCTTCTTGATTTCTATTCTCTAATCCAATTTCAAGCAATTTTTTTTGATTAGATGATACACGAACATTTTTTTTTTTATTTCCGTTGATATTTTTACTAAAATTTTGATTTATATTTAATTTTAAAAGAAGTAAATTTATTGGTATGATTCGTGGTTGAATCTTATATGCATGATAAAGTAACACAAATTCTGGCAAAAACCAAAGTTCCAAATTCAATATGGGCCAATTTTGTTTATAAATATCGAGATTAAAAATCTCCTTATTATCCATTTTTTTTGTATCAATTTTTTCAATTGTTTGATAATAATTAGTCCGAGTCTTAGTATTTTTTTTAATGTTGGCGTCGGCTCTGATATCTATATTTGCCCATTCCTCAATATTTATATTTTTTCTAAGACAAAAATTAATAATTCTCCAATCAAAATATTTTCTATCCATATTTTTATCCCTATCAATAATATAATCTTTTCGTAGATAATTACTAAGATCTATATCTCCTGGCAAATAAAAAAATTCAGAATTATATGTGTTGTAATTATAGGGAATCCCCCGGGACTTATTTACTTGTAACGGCGCCCCAGAAATATATGAACCCTTTTTATCTTCATAATGAATATATTTTTTTGATAAAAGATCATATTTGTAGGTTTTTAATTTATCTTTTTGACTCGGTAATGAATTCATTGCATAATTGTTTTTTTTATTGTAATGAATTAATTGTTCTTTTTCACATGAATAAAAATTTTTTGAGTTTGTATTTTGAACCAAAAAACTTTGATTCATTTTTTTTCGCCATTTTTGCGGTACTAATCTAGACCATCTAGTCTGAGATAAATCGTATTGATAGTGATCATTACCCATTAACCAATTTTTCCATTCATTCATTCCTAATTTGCGAAGTTTCTTATGCCTTGATTTGGAATGAAATATTCCTTGTGTTTCACAAAAATCTTTTATTATATTCTTAATAAAAGGGGTTGTTCCGTGATATTGAAATATTGATTTCAAGTGATACTTGTTGATAACTTGGTTTTGTGATAATTTGTAAAATATATATGCCTGTGACAAGGAAGAGAGGTCACAAAAAATCTGCGAATTCTTATTACTAATATTAGAAATGGATTTTTGTAGAGTCGAAATAAAATAAATTGTATTTTGATTTGTTTCATCATAGTAACTGTATTTATCAGTCATTTTTTTTTTTTCTTTAAGTAAAATTTGTACATTGATTCTGGAAATATTAATGATATGTAAAAAGATATCTATGTATATCCTTTCAATAAAAAATTTAAAAAAATAGTGACATTTACGCATTAGTCGGGCATTTTTTCTTTTTAATATTAATATCTGCCAAACTTCTTTCGGAGATTCTAATCTGTTATTATCACAACTTGTTTCATTAGGACTAATTTTTATATCTGGAGTTAAAAATATGTTTTTCTTGTATTTTGTTATTTTTTCTAGTTGATTTCTGATTGTACTTGTCCTATCCGTCAAATCCTTCATCTTTTTTTCTGTCAGTGAATAGTTTGTCCAATCGATGGATCTAATTCGAATGGACGATTCATGAATCATATGATTACTTATTATTAATTTATTATTTTTTATATTCGATTCATATACCCCCCTCAATCCAAATAATGGAATTGGACTTACTTTTGCAAAATCTTTCATTATATATTTTATAAATAGAACTTTTTTTATAACCCATCTTGTTTTTTTTTTTGATACCATTAAAAACCATTTTGCTCTTTCTTTTACTTTTAATATTTCTTTTACTTTTATCAGTTGTTTTTCAAGTTCTCTATAAATAGGTTTAAAAAAGGAAGGTTTTTTTCGGGGGGAACCAAAGGGCAGTTCTGCTTCCATTCCCCAAACTGTTAAAAAAGAAAAATTACCCTTTTTACCTTTCGTTTTCATCGGATCTCCGTGATAGGATTGTAGCTTAGATCTGTGCCACGGTTTCAGACAGAAAGGAAATAGGATCTTTATCTGAATACCCTCGGTTAACCAATTTTGCGGAAATTCTGTTTCTGATAATTGAACACCATTATAGGTGCATTTAACATGGATTTCTCTACTCCACTCTTCCCAATCCTCGTACCACTCGGGTAATTGAAATAATAGTATACGTACAATAGTTTTGGCTATTATCAACGAGGGCAATATTATATTTTTTCTAAAAAACGATTGAATTACTAACAAAGAACCCCTTATTGCTTGAGCAAATAGAACAGTATCCCAAGTTTCTGCTATTGTTATACGTTCATTCTTTGCTTTCGCCTCT